TACATCCATTAGTTCGTAAAGGATTCAATGCAGACTTTGATGGGGATCAAATGGCTGTTCATGTACCTTTATCTTTGGAAGCGCAAGCGGAGGCTCGTTTACTTATGTTTTCTCATATGAATCTCTTTTCTCCGGCTATTGGAGATCCCATTTCGGTACCAACCCAAGATATGCTTATTGGACTCTATGTATTAACGATCGGGAATCGTCGAGGTATTTGTGCAAATAGGTATAATCCATGGAATCGCATAAACTATCAAAATGAAACAGTTAATGATTATAAGTATAAATATACTACGAAAGAGAAAGAGCCCTATTTTTGTAGTTCCTATGATGTACTTATAGTTTATCAGCAGAAACGAATCAATTTAGATAGTCCTTTGTGGCTTCGGTGGCGACTAGATCAACGTGTCATTGCCTCAAGAGAAGTTCCTGTCGAAGTTCAATATGAATCTTTGGGTACCTATCATGAAATTTATGGGCACTATCTAATAGTAAGACGTATAAAAAAACAAACCCTTTGTATATACACCCGAACCACTGTTGGTCATATTTCTTTTTCTCGAGAAATAGAAGAAGCCATACAGGGGTTTTGTCAGGCCTACTCATACGGTACCTAAGCTAAGGAATTATGTAATACCGCGGGAATTTGGATCTCTCCGGTTCAACTGGAATCATAATTCCTTAATTTCTACATGAATCGAGATCCAGTAAAGGAGGTCTTCGAATCACTGACTCAAACCCATTGGCGAATCCTACTCAGCGGAATAGAGAAGTACTTATGGCAGAATGGGCTGATCTGTTCTTTTACAATAAAGCGATAGATGGGTCTGCCATGAAACGACTTATTAGCAGATTAATAGATCACTTCGGAATGGCATATACATCGCACACCCTGGATCAAGTAAAGACTCTGGGTTTCCAGCAAGCCACTGCTACATCCATTTCATTAGGAATTGATGATCTTTTAACAGTACCTTCTAAGGGGTGGCTAGTCCAAGATGCTGAACAACAAAGTTTCATTTTAGAAAAGCACCATCATTATGGGAATGTACACACAGTAGAAAAATTACGCCAATCCATTGAGATATGGTATGCTACAAGTGAATATTTGAGACAAGAAATGCATCCTAATTTTAGGATGACTGATCCTTCTAATTCAGTCCATATAATGTCCTTTTCGGGAGCTAGAGGAAATGCATCTCAGGTACACCAATTAGTAGGTATGAGAGGATTAATGTCGGATCCCCAAGGACAAATGATTGATTTACCGATTCAAAGCAATTTACGCGAAGGACTTTCTTTAACGGAATATATCATTTCCTGCTACGGAGCCCGCAAAGGAGTTGTGGATACTGCTGTACGAACATCAGATGCTGGATACCTCACGCGTAGACTTGTTGAAGTAGTTCAACACATTGTTGTACGTAGAACAGATTGTGGCACTACCCGAGGCTTTTCCGTGAGTCCTAGAAATGGGATGACGGAAAGAATTTGGGTCCAAACACTAATTGGTCGTGTATTAGCATACAATATATATATGGGCCCACGTTGCATTGCCGCTCAAAATAAAGATATTGGGGTTGGACTTGTCACTCGATTCATAACCTTTCGAACACAACCAATATATATTCGAACCCCCTTTCTTTGCAGGAGTATATCTTGGATCTGTCGATTATGTTATGGTCAGAGTCCCACTCATGGCGACCTGGTCGAATTAGGAGAAGCAGTAGGTATTATTGCGGGTCAATCAATCGGCGAACCGGGGACTCAACTAACATTAAGAACTTTTCATACCGGTGGAGTATTCACAGGCGGTACTGCAGAACATGTACGAGCTCCTTTTAAGGGAAAAATCAAATTCAATGAGGATTTGGTTCATCCCACACGTACACGTCATGGGCATCCTGCTTTTCTATGTTATATAGACCTGTATGTAACTATTGAGAGTCACGATATTCTACATAATGTGAATATTCCACCCAAAAGTTTTCTTTTAGTTCAAAACGATCAATATGTAGAATCAGAACAAGTGATTGCTGAGATTCGCGCTGGAACATCCACTTTCAATTTTAATAAAGTTAAAGAGAAAGTTCGAAAACATATTTATTCTGACTCAGAGGGAGAAATGCACTGGAGTACCGATGTGTACCATGCACCTGAATATAAATATGGTAATGTTCATCTCTTACCCAAAACAAGTCATTTATGGATATTATCAGGAGCTCTGTGCAGATCCAGTATAGTGCCCTTTTCGCTCCACAAGGATCAAGATCAAATGAATGTTCATTCTGTTGAACGGAGATCTATTTCTGACCTCTCCGTGACTAATGATCAAGTGAGACACAAATTGTTTAGTTCGAATCCTTACGGTAAAAAGGGGGGGGTTCTTGATTATTCAGGACCTGATCGAATCATATCCAACGGTCATTGGAATTTCATATATCCTACCATTCTCCACGAGAATTCTGATTTATTGGCTAAGAGGCGAAGAAATAGA